ACAGAAAAAAGGATTGATCAAATTCTATTGAGTCTGACTCATAGTGATCATTTATCAAAGAATGACTCTGGTTATCAAATGATTGAACAACCGGGATCAATTTACTTACGATACTTAGTTGACATTCATAAAAAGTATCTAATGAATTATGAGTTCAATAGATCCTGTTTAGCAGAAAGACAGATATTCCTTGCTCATTATCAGACAATCACTTATTCACAAACCTCGTGTGGGGCTAATAGTTTTAATTTCCCATCTCACGGAAAACCCTTTTCGCTCCGCTTAGCCCTATCCCCTTCTAGGGGTATTTTAGTGATAGGTTCTATAGGAACTGGACGATCCTATTTGGTCAAATACCTAGCGACAAACTCCTATGTTCCTTTCATTACGGTATTTCCAAACAAGTTCCTGTATGATAAGTCTAAAGGTTATCCTATTGACGATATCGATTTTGATGATAGTGACGATATCGATTTTGATGATAGTGACAATATCGATATTGATGATAGTGACGATATTGATGATGACCTTGATATGGAGCTGCTAACTATGACGAATGTGCTAACTATTATGGATATGACGCCAAAAATAGACCGATTTGATATCACCCTTCAATTCGAATTAGCAAAAGCAATGTCTCCTTGCATAATATGGATTCCAAACATTCATGATCTGTATGTGAATGAGTCGAATTACTTATCCCTCGGTCTATTAGAGAACTATCTCTCCAGGGATTGTGAAAGATGTTCCACTAGAAATATTCTTGTTATTGCTTCGACTCATATTCCCCAAAAAGTGGATCCCGCTCTAATAGCTCCGAATAAATTAAATACATGTATTAAGATACGAAGGCTTCTTATTCCACAACAACGAAAGCACTTTTTCATTCTTTCCTATACTAGAGGATTTCACTTGGAAAAGAAAATGTTCCATACTAACGGATTCGGGTCCATAACCATGGGTTTCAATGCACGAGATCTTGTAGCACTTATCAATGAGGTCCTATCAATTAGTATTACACAGAAGAAATCAATTATAGAAACTAATACAATTAGATCAGCTCTTCATAGACAAACTTGGGATTTGCGATCCCAGGTAAGATCGGTTCAGGATCATGAGATCCTTTTCTATCAGATAGGAAGGACTGTTGCACAAAATGTACTTCTAAGTAATTGCCCCATAGATCCTATATCTATCTATATGAAGAAGAAATCATGTAAGGAAGGGGATTCTTATTTGTACAAATGGTACTTCGAACTTGGAACGAGCATGAAGAAATTAACGATACTTCTTTATCTTTTGAGTTGTTCTGCCGGATCGGTCGCTCAAGATCTTTGGTCTTCATCCGGACCCAATGAAAAAAATTGGATCACTTCTTATGGCTTCGTTGAGAATGATTCTGATCTAGTTCATGGCCTATTAGAAGTAGAAGGCGCTTTGGCGGGATCCTCACGGACAGAAAAAGATTGCAGCCAGTTTGATAATAATCGAGTGACACTACTTCTTCGGTCCGAACCAAGGAATCAGTTAGATATGATGCAAAATGGATCTTGTTCTATCGTTGATCAGAGATTTCTATATGAAAAATACGAATCGGAGTTTGAAGAAGGGGAAGGAGCCTTCGACTCACAACAGATGGAGGAGGATTTATTCAATCACATAGTTTGGGCTCCTCGAATATGGCGCCCTTATGGCAATATATTTGATTGTATCGAAAGGCCCACTGAATTGGGATTTCCTTATTGGGCCGGGTCATTTCGGGGCAAGCGGATCATTTATCATAAAGAGGATGAGCTTCAAGAGAATGATTCAGAGTTCTTGCAGAGTGGAACCATGCAGTACCAGACACGAGATAGATTTTCCAAAGAACAAGGCTTTTTTCGAATAAGCCAATTCATTTGGGATCCTGCGGATCCATTCTTTTTCCTATTCAAAGATCAGTCCTTTGTCTCTGTGTTTTCCCGTCGAGAATTCTTTGCAGATGAAGAGATGTTAAAGGGGCTTATTACTTCCCAAACAAATCCTCCTACATCTATGTATAAACGCTGGTTCATCAAGAATACGCAAGAAAAGCACTTCGAATTGTTGATTCATCGCCACAGATGGCTTAGAACCAATAGTTCATTATCTAATGGATCTTTCCATTCTAATACTCTATCTGAGAGTTATCAGTATTTATCAAATCTGTTCCTATCTAACGGAACGTTATTGGATCAAATGACAAAGACATTGTTGAGAAAGAGATGGCTTTTCCCAGATGAAATGAAACATTTGATTCATGTAACAGGAGAAAGATTTCCCATTCCTTAGCCATAAAATAAAGATATGTGGCCATGAAAAAGGGATTAAGTGGAACAGAATTGGCCAGGTGGTAGAGTCGTGGAAATACTTGTTTATTCCATATTTTGGATCTTAGCTCCATGGAACAATATGTTACTGCAGAAAGATGGAAGAATTGAAATCTTAGATCAAAACACTATGTATGGATGATATGAACTGC